TGCACCATGAACTTTGTACCGCGTATATCACTTAGACAGACCTCGGAAAGTAACGTAAGCAAGAGTGAAGTGAAGAAATAGAATAAATATAAAAGAAAAAGCGAAATTCCGAAATAAAAAGGGATTGAATTTTATTTGTACTGTGTCTGAAATGCATCCTGTCTATTCCTATCCTTTAACCCCCCTATACTTTTTTTAAGTTTTTTTAAAACTTTTTTTTGATATATATATGAAAACTTAACACTCTTTTTTGAGTGAGAGAAAGCATAATATGAACAAACAAGAAAGAAAAAAGAAACAAAAAAGGGAACATAATCCCACTTTAGTTCTTTACCATAACCATACATATATTTTTTACCCATCTCTAAAAATAGAGGTATATATCTATACGCTAGATGAATAAGTATGTATCATGCTCTTGACTATTAACGAATATATATCCTGATCTGTCTCGATTAATTTGTATGAATATCTATCCGATATATTATTCATGTGTCAGGAACCAGATTTGAACTGGTGACACGAGGATTTTCAGTCCTCTGCTCTACCAACTGAGCTATCCCGACCATTTCCCGTGCATCATCCTATCCTAGTAGTTGTATCCATGTCAATTAAAGGGACTAAATCTAAATAAAGTAAAGTATTAAAAAATTTTATCTAATAAATGTAAGGATAATGATATGGACTGTGAATGATTCAATAATAGAGATTCCTTGCCCATATATGTTCATTTGTACGGGTATCGTATCTATCCAAATTGGGATAAGATCCAAAGATTTCTCTTCGGATCCATTTGTGAAAGAGTAGAGTGAATGAGAAAGAAAGATAGTGAATTTTGTTTGAACCACTGATGAAAAAAAGAAGATAAATAGTTAGGAAGTAAAATGGACTTTTTGTTGGGGATAGAGGGACTTGAACCCTCACGATTTCTAAAGTCGACGGATTTTCCTCTTACTATAAATTTCATTGTTGTCGGTATTGACATGTAGAACGGGACTCTCTCTTTATTCTCGTCCGATTAATCAGTTTTTCAAAAGATCTATCAAACTCTGGAATGAATGATTTGATCACTGAATATTCGATTCTTCCTTCAACTTCGATTGGAATGGATTCACAATAACTCTGAATTTTTTCTTTCATATATATATATTCGATAGATTCGGGTCGTGATTAATCGTTTGATATGTTAGTATGTATACGTACGTATTAGATATTTAGATATATAGGGCCGTCCTTTCTGTAATTTCGATAGAGGAATTCCAGCTACCAACACAACGTAGTCAACTCCATTCGTTAGAACAGCTTCCATTGAGTCTCTGCACCTATCCTTTTTTTATTCTAGTTTTATAAACCCTTTTGTTTTCTCAAAATAAAGATTTGGCTCAGGATTGCCCATTTTTAATTCCAGGGTTTCTCTGAATTTGGAAGTTACCACTTAGTAGGTTTCCATACCAAGGCTCAATCCAATCAAGTCCGTAGCGTCTACCAATTTCGCCATATCCCCTTTTGATTTGAGACCAAGATCCAGTTGGAATTCCACCCATCTCTTTCATTTATTTTGGAACCGTTGAATTCATTATATAATGATTCCCATATCGAAAAAGTGTATGCTATTTGATTTTTTTGGCGATCCTCTATCAGTTTATTTCTATTGGATAAACCTTGTTTCAATCAGAAATGATTCTATCATTGATGTATCCGCAATTCAATATGGATAGATATATCCCATATATATATGTTTCTCCCTCCCTTTCTTTTTTACAGTGCGATTTGGAATACTGGAACGGTCGATATTCATTCTTCTTTTTTTTTTCGTCCTATCTCTTCCTTTTCCGAATGAAACCAGAAGAATGTCTCATTCTAATTTGGATTGTATCTTTATACTTATCTTATCTTTTCTTAGGACCGATCCGCTCGCTATACGCTATAATTATTGCTATAACTGCTTTACTTTAAGAAATAAATTAATTTTATATTAAGAAATAATTAGATTTTTTATAATCATAGTTTATAATTTTAAATTATCATTAATATTAATATATATATACATATTCACTAACATATATATATATATATATATATATATATATTAAAAAATATATAAAAAATATAAATATAATGTATAAATATATAAATAAAATGTATAAAATGCATAAAAAAAAAAAAAATAGATAGAATGTATAAATAATAATTAATGTAATTAATATGATAGAATTAAAATTCTACTAATTAATCACATACTAATTAGTCATATATTTCTATTAGAAAAATATCTATTAGAAAAATAGAATTCTATTAATTCTATTTAGTCATATCTAGTTCTATATTATTAGTTATAACTAATATAACTAATAATATAGATATAATGATATAGATATAACAATAGAACTATGAACTATATAGTTCATATTAAATTAATAGCTAATAGCCCTAAGCTAAGATCCAGCAGTTTCCTGAATTCCTATACACTATTTCTATTTGTTATACTATTTCTATTTCT